AAACATATCTTTCCGTAGCACCGGTACTAAGTACTCTATGGTTCGGTTCGTTAGCAGGTTTATTAATAGAGATTAATCGTTTATTTCCAGATGCATTAACATTTCCCTTTTTTTCGTTCTAGTTATTAACATCAGAAAGGGTTAAAAAATTTAGAGATACGATCAACGATCGGGGACTAATTCTCCTCTGCCCCCCCTTTTTTCGAAAAAAGGGGGGGCAGAAGGTCTTAAAAGGGAGGGTTCCGGATCCAATTAAATTAGTACATAGAATAAAAAAGGTGTTGCTAGAGAACGAGTATCCTATGAGATACTTAAATAAAAAAAATACTGTACAAAGATTTTAAATATAGTTTTCAAAAAATCATTGTATTGCTTATTATTATTATTTTTTTTTTTACTAATTAATAGTCATTGCAACGAAATATTTCAGAATTTTTTTTTAGTTAACAGCTTCTATTTTTTTGGTTCTTGTTCTTTCTGGATCCTAAAATGAAAATAGAAGGTTGGGGTGAATCATAAATCCAAAGGAGGTTTCATGGCCAAGGGTAAAGATGTTCGAGTAACAATTATTTTGGAATGTACCAGTTGTGTTCGAAATGATATTAAGAAAGAATCCGCGGGAATTTCCAGATATATTACCCAAAAGAATCGGCATAACACCCCTAGTCGATTGGAATTGAGAAAGTTTTGTCCCTATTGTTATAAACATACAATTCACGGGGAAATAAAGAAATAGATCAAATTAAGTGCTTGTATGTCAATTTTTATTTTAAGAACAGGAATAATGATAGTATATCTATTATATATTATTACATATATATATATATAAATATAAACAAATAAATCAATTATATATAAATATAAAAAAATAAATTAATAGAAAGAAATCGAATCCTATATTCTTAATTCGATATAGAAATAGAAATCATTTTTATTTTCATCCGATCAAAATAGGATTTTTTTTAGAGATAAGGAATAAAAAATTATGAATAAATCTAAGCGACCTTTTACTAAATCCAAGCGATCTTTTCGTAGGCGTTTGCCCCCGATACAATCGGGGGATCGAATTGATTATAGAAACATGAGTTTAATTAGTCGATTTATTAGTGAACAAGGAAAAATATTATCTAGACGGGTGAATAGAGTGACTTTAAAACAACAACGATTAATTACTATTGCTATAAAACAAGCTCGTATTTTATCTTTGTTACCTTTTCTTAATAATCAGAAACAATTTGAAAGAAGTGAGTCGACCCCTAGAACTACGAGCCTTAGAACCAGAAAAAAATAGACTTATTCTTCAATTGACTAACAATTCCAATCTGAAGGAATTAAAAAAGAGGTTAATATTTTGTTCGACAACTCCAATCAAAAATCAAAATTTGATTGTTACGTCTGTGTCTGTCATAAAAAAAAAAAAGAAAAGAATCGTCGAAAAGAAAAAGAATAACTCTTTTTTTTAGCGACTATATACCCTCGTTTTTTTTTTGATTACTTTTTTTTATAATACTAATTTCTACTCTACCTTCCCCGAGCTCATTCTCCTTAGAACTCTATTTCAAATATTTTAGTGGATTTATTCCAATCGCCTTATTCTTTGATCTCATTCGAAATCGTATAAAGACAATTCCTATTTAATAGAGCTATTTGTGCAAGTATTTTCCGATTAAGAAGTAATTGTTTCTTGTACAGATTGTGTATGAAGCGATTATAACTATAGAATACCCCCATTTCGTGAATTACGGCATTTATTCTAGTGATCCATAAACGACGAAAATCTCTTTTTCTTTTACTCCTATCCCGATGAGCCGAAACTAAAGCTCTTATTCTCTGTTGAGTCATAGTTCGTGTAAGTCGTGAATGAGCCCCTCGAAAGCTTGATGCAAATAAACGAAGTTTTGTTCTACGCCTCCGAGCTATATACCCGCGTTTAATTCTAGTCATTGAATAAATCAAACTTTGATGAATAACTAATTCTTTTTTTAGTTATTCTTTTCCCCTTTACTAGTCATTAATAACCAAACGAATTATTCCAATGTATAAAAAAAATTCCAATGGCTTTTGCTAATCTAACCTTCCCGACCACTATTTTTTGCTAGGTATTTTCCTTCGCTTTGAAAGGAGAAATTACCTTGATACTTGATATAAAAAATAGAATAACTACAAAAAGTAGTAAATATAAATGGATAAATAGTGGGTTCCATCGTTTCTATGGTTACTTCTAAAACGGTGAGGTCCTCTCTATACACCGGAGCTCCTTCTTTTAATTAATCAATACTATGGGTAACTTGTACAATTCACATTTTTTTGCTCTACCCCATGAATATTCCAGTAATAGGTCTTTCACAATGAGATCCACTTTATACAGTAACGGTATTGCATTTTTAAAATTGATTTGGTCGTTTACCTTGTTAGTCCGTTCTTTTCTTTCAAGAGTGGAATCCATTTAATAAAAAATGGAATTTCCCCCGCTTAATGGATAACCGTTTGTTATCATTGGGGATTTTCTAAAAAATGGAGTTGATTGGATTTGCACCAATGTAAACCATAAGTTTCAGACACAATAAAAGATATGAACGGTCTATCTTTTTTAAATAATGAATCGAATTCTTCCATTCTATTTTATTCACAGGTACTGACCCTTGATATTTTAAAAAGAATTTACTTTTTGTGTCTCAGGTCTATAATCTAAACGAGTCGCACATACACCCGAGTACATGTTCCTCGTCGCTGAGGGCATCCCCGAAGCGCTGGGGATTTTGTGACATTTCGGATCGGCTGTCTTGTATTTCTAATAAGTTGTTTAATGGTTGGCATACGGAATCATATAAATAATGGGCTGGTTTAGATTGGTTCTAACCGGCTAATTCTTAATTACTTTTCTTCAATATAAATTTTTTTATATTTAAGATAATATGAAACTAAACCTTTAATCTAAAAAGATATAAAATGAGCAATTGTAGATTTGCATGAAATCGCTCCTATTTCTTATTGAACCGCTACAAGATCAACAATTCCATGAGCTTGGGCTTCTGTTGCCGACATAAAAACATCCCTTTCCATGTCTTCGGATACAACCCATATAGGTTTGCCCGTTCTTTGTACATAAACTTTTGTGACGGTTTCGCGAATTTTTAGTAGTTCTTCCGCTTCCAAGATAAATTCTCCCGTTTGTGCCTCATAAAACGAACTAGCGGGTTGATGGATCATTACCCTGATGATATAATAGAAAAGGTTCCTCGATTTCGCAGAATGAGGCGAGAGAACCAAAAAAACAGAGAAATTTGAATAACCGTACAGGCTTTTTTTGTGCTTTTTGTGCATTGCATACGGCTCCACAATGGAATTTGCATTTTTGACCTTTTTCGGCGAAAGAAAAAAAATATAGGTTTTATTATACGCGGATCCCTAAATGATCCAATTACCATCCTTCTTTTTTGTAGGAGTTAAAAAAATACTATGATGGTTCCGTTGCTTTATATATATCATTTTTGATTCGTCTATGATTCAGCAATCCCAAAGTGTCTTTTTTTTTTTATATATAAATTTTGTAACTAAGCTTCCGGTGTGAAAACAAAGTTTGTGACGCTGAGATGTGCCCGAATAGGTAAGATATCATTTGAAAAATGAAAAACCCCTTCCTTATCTCATACTACTCTTTCAATATATAATCTAATTTTTTTGAATCTAAAAAATTTCATATTGAATTCGAAGTGCCATGCTATTATTACTTAACTAATTCATATTTCCGATGGCGAAGGCATAGTATTTTTTTCTTGAAAATAAAAAAACTCATTGGCGCCAAGCGTGAGGGAATGCTATACGTTTGGTAATTGCTCCTCCGACTAGGATAAAGGATGCTATTGAAGCGGCCAATCCCATGCATATTGTCTGTACATCGGGTCGCACAAATTGCATAGTATCATAAATAGCCATTCCAGATATTACCCATCCACCCGGAGAGTTTATAAACAAATAAAGATCTTTGGTATCCTTTTCTATACTGAGATATATCATAAGACTAATAAGTTGATTCGAGATTTCGGTATCAACCTCTTGGCCTAAAAAAAATAATCTTTCTCGATAAAGTCGGTTGATTAGGATAAAATTTTCTTCCTTAGGAGCCGTACAAGCACCTTTTGATGCATACGGTTCAACAAAAATTGTGAAAAAATCAATGTGTCGACCCCCCCCTTTTTTTTTTCAGAGAAGGCTTTGATTTATAATTTATAAGGGAAAGGCTTGTTCCCTTTTTAAAAGTAAAAGAAAAAAGTTTTTGCCCCTTTTATTAGAATCCTATAATAAAACAATTCATTAGGCCTGCCAGACTAACTTGATTCATTGATATTTTTTTTCATCGAGATTCAGTTGAAATAGCGATGGTTTTTTCTTGTTCCTGAACGGGCTTCTTCCTTTTTTTATTCTATTTTTTAGGTTTATGCTCTACCCCGAGTAAAAGGAAAAATTTGCCCGATTTTGATTTGCACATATAGGACAAATGAACTAAATACCGCGTCTTTTTTTTTACTACTCCTTCTTTTTTTTCAATTCATTTCTTTCACATGTCTTCTGTCAAATAGTCAACAAATTTTTAATTATATTATTTGATTTTATCAACAGTTTTAGATCACCCTGTTTCAATTTGTTGTATTTTTTAATAGAATTTTTTATCAGAATTTTGCATATCATATTAAGTAGTTAAGTAGTAATTATAAAAATATTATATATTAATTATCAATTGGGTTTTTGCTAAACGGAGCCTGGATACTTAATTTTATTAGTCCAATCACGTAAACCATAAAAAAATTTTGATAATCTAATATCAATCTAAATACTCCCTGCATTTAATTCTACTTTATTTTTTGCGCTTCGCGTTACAAATTTTTGATAATTCAATCAATCTTTTTGGGCGAAACAGAGGATATCTCGATCGAGGGAGAAAATGGGGAAATCCCATATAGCCCAATATATCTGACAAGTCGCACTATATGTCAACCCAA